GTTTTGGTTTGTGACAGGGGCTTTTGGACGTTGTGGTTTGAGGTAGGGGGTTTCCTCTGTAGGGCTGTACAAATTTTTTAACTATATATATACAAAAATTTTGTATATTATAAGTGGGCGTGGGTGTGTGAGGGCCAGTGTCTCGTCCTTCCTGTTTTAGGGGTTTGGCAGGAGTTGAATAGGAGTCAGGGACGTTGGGGGGTAGGGGGGTTTGTCGCGCGCGAGGCGAGGGGGAAACTTAGGATTATGGTGAGTAAATCTCTATGCACTTGATATAAGTTTATGTGGTTATATAGATTATGTCCTACACCATTCATTTTTATTACCTGCTTCATTATGTCCACCCTTATTTGATTTCTCGGAGTGGAAGATTACATGTTGAAGAGGTCCACCCGAAAAAAAAAAAAAGAAAACCAGATGGTAGGAGTAAATGCCCGGCATGCCAGGTAACGAACTGGGGCTTAACCGCATTAGTCAATGTACAAAAAAGCAATTCTAGTGGAAAGTCCAGTTATGTTCCTGACGAAGGAGCCAGATGCCAGAAATAGTTCAGTTGTGTTACCCCCACGATATTTGTCCTTGACCTTACATGGACTGTGTATTCCTGTTAAAATTGTTGGTGATCTCTTACTGTGCATAATCTCGGATTATAATATAATGCTAGAAGTCCGTAGCCGAGCTGAACAAAGAATTGGGCGATTGAGTGATTCCAATATCGGCATATTGTTAAAATAAGTTTTTGCTAGTTCTTTTTTTTAGTCATTGTCCTGTGGGAGTACTTGTTTCGAGTAAATATAAGTTATTAAGGTGGCTATGGTTTATGCAAGATTATGCATAGTATGCACTAATGCATGGATGTGCCGTTACATAGTATGTACCACTATACATTGTATACTAGTACATATGTATAGTTACACACGTATGTACTAGTACATACGTGTATTATTGTACATTACCGGGGCCATAATAAGTCAGAGGGTAGTTTTAAATAGAATCTTAGCTTTGGGAGTTAAGGGTGGGAGTTAAATTCTCCTTCCTCTGATGGGCGCTAGGGAGGATTTTAACCTTCGATCTCCGGATTACAAGACCGGTGCTTTAAGGGCTAAGCTACTAGAGCAGTTTAATCGTAGGATTTTGTTTTCAATTTGTCCTGCTATTGGAATTAGGATAATAAAGAGGCCGAAGTACAGGATTGATGCTGCTTGGCCAATGATGATGAATGGGTGTTCTACTGGTATACCTCCAATTCATGTTAACACTGCCATGTCTGCTACTAGTGTTCAGAATAGGAATTGTGAGATTGGCCGGAATGTTAGGCCTCGTATTTTTGAAGTGTGAAGGATTGGGACTACTATTAGTACTAGGATGGAGAATACTAGTGCTAGGACTCCGCCTAGTTTGTTTGGGATGGATCGTAGGATGGCGTATGCAAATAGGAAGTATCATTCTGGTTTAATGTGTGGTGGTGTAACTAGTGGGTTTGCAGGTGTGAAGTTTTCTGGGTCTCCCAATAGGTTTGGGGAAAAGAGGGCTAGGGAGGCTAGAGCAATTAGTATGATGACGAAGCCTAGGAGGTCTTTGTAGGAGAAGTATGGGTGGAACGGGATTTTATCTGGGTCTGAGGTTAGACCTGCAGGGTTGTTTGATCCGGTTTCGTGGAGGAATAGGAGGTGGAGGATTGCTGCACCTGCGATGACGAATGGGAATAGGAAGTGGAATGCGAAAAATCGGGTTAGGGTTGCATTGTCGACTGAGAAGCCTCCTCAGATTCACTGTACTAAGGCGTCTCCGATGTATGGGACGGCTGAGAGTAAGTTGGTAATTACTGTGGCGCCTCAGAAAGACATTTGTCCTCATGGAAGTACGTAGCCTACGAATGCAGTTATTATGACTAGTAGTAAGAGGACTACTCCAATATTTCAGGTCTCTATATAAATGTATGAGCCGTAGTAGAGGCCTCGGGCGACGTGAAGGTAAATACAGATGAAGAAGAATGAAGCGCCGTTAGCGTGCAGGTTTCGGATAAGTCAGCCGTAATTAACGTCTCGGCAGATATGGGCGACTGAGGAGAAGGCGGTTGAGATGTCTGAAGTGTAGTGCATGGCTAGGAAGAGGCCTGTTAGGATTTGTGTAATTAAGCAGATTCCTAATAGGGATCCGTAATTTCATCAGGCTGAGATGTTTGATGGGGCTGGAAGGTCGATGAATGTGTCGTTTACGATTTTGGCAATTGGGTGGGTTTTTCGTAGGCTGGTCATTATGGTTTCTGTAGTTGAATACAACGGCGGTTTTTCAGGCCGCAGGTCTCGGTTAAAGTCCGGGTAGAATCAATGGCTAGTCTTACTTTCGTATTTTTAATTGGTTTGGTGTTGGGGTTAGTGGCAGTTGCTTCTAACCCGGCGCCGTATTTTGCAGCTTTGGGGTTGGTTTTGGCTGCAGCTTTTGGTTGTGGTGTGTTGGTTGGGCATGGTGGATCTTTTTTGTCTTTGGTTTTATTTTTAATTTATTTGGGGGGAATGTTGGTGGTGTTTGCGTATTCTGCGGCTTTAGCTGCGGAACCTTATCCTGAGGCCTGAGGGGATTGGTCTGTTCTTAGTTATGCGGTGGTTTATATTTTTGGTGTGTTGTTGGTTGGCGGGTGAATGTCTGGTGGGTGATATGGGGGCTCTTTGGTTGGGGTGGAGGAGTTGAAAGAACTTTCTGTTGTTCGTGGCGATTTTAGTGGGGTGGCGTTGATGTATTCTTCTGGTGGGTGAATGTTAATAATTTGTGGGTGGGTGTTGTTGCTTACTTTATTTGTGGTTCTAGAGCTTACTCGTGGTTTGAGTCGGGGGACGTTGCGGGCCGTTAGGTTATTAGTATTAGCAGCACAGCGATGGCTGTCGTTAGGGTGAAGATAGTTAGGTAGGTTTTGATTATTCCTTGCTGTGCGTTGTTGATTGTTTTGATAATTGGGATTTGATTGTAGGTAATCCCTTTGGGGCCGGTTTTTTCGAATCATGCTTGGTCTACTAGTTGTGTGGCGATGAGTTGTCCTAGAATGAGGTTAATTTTTGGGTGGAGGCGGTGTATTACGGCGGGGTAAAATCCTAGTATATTAGAGAAATTGTGTGGTTTAATTTTTGGTGTTGGGCTGAGTTGTTTTGATGTTAGGTCTGTTAGGGCGGTGGCGACTAGTAGACCGGTAATTGATACCAGTAGGGCACTTAGTTTTAGTAGTGGGGTTATTGTTATTACTTGTGTTTTTGTTGGGAGGAAGTTAGATGTAATTAATAGACCGGCGATAATACTCCCTCAAGCGAGGCGTTTGATTGGATTAATTACGGTTGGATTGTTTTCGTTAATTGGGGATAGTGGGAGGGATCGTGGGTGTCCTATAAGTGCAAAGAAAATTACACGGAAGCTGTAGACTGCGGTGAATGATGTGGCTAGCAGGGTCAGGGTTAGGGCTCAGGCGTTTAGGTGGGATGTGTTTAGGGCTTCGATGATTGCGTCTTTTGAGAAGAATCCGGCTAGGAATGGGGTGCCAGCTAGGGCGAGGCTCCCAATGGTTAGGCAGGATGAGGTGAATGGGAGTAGTTTGTGCAATCCTCCTATTTTTCGGATGTCTTGTTCGTCGTTGAGGCTATGGATAATTGATCCTGAGCATAGGAATAGTATGGCTTTGAAGAAGGCGTGTGTGCAGATGTGTAGGAAGGCTAGTTGTGGTTGGTTTAGGCCGATTGTGACTATTATTAGGCCTAACTGGCTTGATGTTGAGAATGCAACGATTTTTTTGATGTCGTTTTGGGTGAGGGCGCAGGTTGCTGTGAACAGGGTGGTTAGTGCGCCCAGGCATAGGCAAATTGTTAAAGCTGTTTGGTTGTTTTCTATAAGTGGGTGAAGTCGGATAAGTAGGAAGATCCCGGCGACGACTATTGTGCTTGAGTGCAGTAGGGCGGAGACTGGGGTTGGGCCTTCTATGGCGGACGGTAGTCATGGGTGTAGCCCGAATTGAGCTGATTTTCCAGTGGCTGCTAGGATGAGCCCTAGAAGTGGGAGGGTGAGGTCAGTATTTTTTGATAAAGTGAAGATTTGTTGGATTTCTCATGAGTTGAGGTTTATTGCTATTCAGGCTATTGCTAAGATTAGGCCGATGTCTCCTACTCGGTTGTAGATGACTGCTTGGAGAGCAGCGGTGTTGGCGTCGGCGCGCCCATATCATCAGCCGATTAGTAGGAAGGATATAATCCCTACTCCTTCTCAGCCGATGAAGAGTTGGAATATGTTGTTGGCGGTTACTAGAGTAATTATTGCAATTAGGAATAGTAGTAAGTATTTGAAGAATCGGTTTATGTTCGGGTCTGCGTGTATGTATCATGATGCAAACTCTAGGATGGATCATGTGACGTATAAGGCTACTGGGGTGAAGATGATGGAGTAGTGGTCAAATTTAAAGCTTGTATTGATGTCGAAGGTGGTTGTGTTTATTCAATGTCAGTTTGTTGTGATTGCTTCTATTCCTTGGTCTAGGAAAATGGATAACGGAATAAGGCTGGTTAGGAAGGCCCATTTTACGGCGGTAGTGACATGGGTGGGGGCTCAGTTTTTGTCTGGGGTGTTTGGGGATAGAGTTGTAAGGATTGGGTAAATTAGTAGGGAGAAAATAATTAGTAGGCTGGAGTTGAAGATTAGGGTTGTAGAATGCATAGCCGCTACTTGGAGTTGCACCAAGAGTCTTTGGTTCCTAAGACCAACGGATGATCTATTATCCTTTAGGGGCTAAGTGAGCCGTGGACTTGAACCATGGAACTTGGGGATTAGCAGTCCTTAGTGCAACCTGCCTCTCTTGGTGAATAAGGAGATTTTAACTCCTATTTTTAGAATCACAATCTAATGTTTTGTTTAAACTATATTTACAGAAGCATCAGCCTCACATAATGTCTGGTTTTAGTACTAGGAGGATGACTGGGGTTAAGTGTAGTGCTATAAGTAGGTGTTCTCGGGTGTGTGATGGTTGTAGCGTAATTGTGTGGGCTGTGGTTGGACCGCGCTGTGTTATCAGGAATATATATAGTGAGTAGGCTGCTGTGATGAGGGTTCCTAGGCCTGTCAGGATGATTGTTCAGTAGGATCAGTTGAATACGGAGGTGATGATTATTAGTTCTCCTATCAGGTTTGGGAGCGGGGGTAATGCTAAGTTAGCTAGGTTGGCGATGAACCATCAGGCAGTTATTAGTGGTAGAATTATTTGTAGTCCTCGGGCAAGGAGGAGGGTTCGGCTGTGTGTTCGTTCATAGTTTGTGTTAGCTAGGCAGAATAAGGCGGATGAGACTAGGCCGTGGGCGATTATTAGAATAATTGCACCTGTGAAGCCTCAGGGGGTTTGAATTAGAATTCCGCTGGCGACTAGGCCCATGTGACTGACGGAAGAATAGGCGATGAGTGATTTTAAATCGGTTTGTCGTAAACAGATGGATCCGGTTATGATAATTCCTCATAGGGCCAGGATGATGAACGGATATGCTAACTCTTTGGTTAGTGGGGTTAATATAACTATTATTCGTATTATACCATACCCACCCAGTTTTAGGAGGACGGCGGCTAGTACTATAGAGCCTGCAACGGGTGCTTCTACATGGGCTTTTGGTAGTCATAAGTGTACGCCGTATAGTGGTATTTTTACTAAAAAGGCTAGGAGACAGCCTGCTCATCAGATTTTATCTCCTCATGCGGTTATTTTTGTGGGGTTATAGTATTGCATGGTTAATATGGATAGTGTGCCCAGGTCTTTTTGTAAAATTAATAGGGCAACTAAAAGGGGGAGAGACCCGGCGAGGGTGTAGAATAGGAAGTAGGTTCCGGCGTTTAGGCGTTCTGTTTGATTTCCTCATCGTGTAATAATAATAAGTGTTGGGATAAGGGTGGCCTCAAATATAATATAGAATATGATGACCTCTGTTGCCCCGAAAGCTATAATTAGGAAGGCTTGTAGGGAAATTAATAGGGTGATGTAGGTTCGTTGTCGGTTAATGGGTTCTGGAGCGATATGGTTTTGGCTAGCTAGAATTATGAGGGGCAGTAGTCAGCAGGTAAGGACCAGTAGGGGGGTTGATAGTTGGTCTGTGGCTATATAGTGGTTGGATGAGGTCCATCCGGTTTCTGTGTTGCATTTTAGTCAATTAAAGCTTAGGATGGCAATTAATAGGCTTTGGGCTGTAGTAGTAGTTCATAGTCATGGTTTTGGTGTTAGCCATGTTGTTGGGAAGAGTATGAGCGTTGGGATTAGAATTTTTAGCATTGTAGAAGGTTTAGGGTTTGAAGGTGATCGGTGCCGTGGGTGCGAGCAGTGGCAACTAGGAGGGCCAAGCCTGCGCTCGCTTCACAGGCTGAGAATGCTAGTAGTAGTATAGGAGCGGCTGAATAGGCAGTGGTTTCTAATTGTAGAGATCATACTGATAGGGCAATAAACAGGGATAATATTATTCCTTCTAGGCAGAGCAGGGCGGAGAGTAGATGGGTTCGGTGGAATGCTAGTCCTATAAGGCCTAGAATAAATGCTGAGCTAAAACTGAAGTGTACTGGAGTCATAAGATGATTATGGACTTGAACCATAATTTTCTGAGCCGAAATCAGAGGTATTTCTTTGGACTAATCATCTATTCGGCTCATTCTAGACCTCCTTGAGTTCACTCATAAATTAAGCCTAGTGTAAGAAGGGTTAGAATGGCTGTGGCTCACAGGAATGTGTATGTGGGGGTGAGGAGTTGGTCCCCTCATGGAAGTGGGAGTAGTAGGGCAATTTCTAAGTCAAATAGGAGAAATAGGATGGCGACGAGGAAAAATCGCAGAGAAAATGGAAGTCGGGCTGAGCCTAGTGGGTCAAATCCACACTCGTATGGAGAAAGTTTTTCTGTGTCTGGGGTTATTTGTGGTAGTCAGAATGAAATTATTGCTAGAACACAGGATAGAATTACTGCGATGGCTACTGTGGTGGTGATTATGTTCATTATCCTTCCTTGGGGTTTAACCAAGACTAAGTGATTGGAAGTCACTTGTACTGACATTCATACTAGAAAGATTATGATCCTCATCAGTAGATTGAGACGTAAAGGAATAGTCAGACTACGTCAACAAAGTGTCAATATCATGCGGCTGCTTCAAATCCAAAGTGATGTTGAGCTGTAAAGTGGTATTTAACTTGTCGCAGGAAGCAGACCGCTAGGAATGTGGTTCCAATAATGACATGCAGCCCGTGGAACCCTGTGGCTACAAAGAATGTTGAGCCGTAAACGCCGTCGGCGATGGTGAATGGGGCTTCGTAATATTCTATTGCTTGTAGGGCTGTAAAGTAGCAGCCTAGAAGAATGGTTAGGGCTAGGGATTGGATGGCTTCTTTTCGTTGTCCTTCTATAAGGCTGTGGTGGGCTCAAGTTACTGTAACGCCTGATGCTAATAGAACTGCTGTGTTGAGAAGTGGTACTTCGAATGGGTCTAGTGGTAGGATTCCTGTTGGTGGTCAGCAGCCTCCTAGTTCTGGGGTCGGTGCAAGACTTGAGTGGAAGAACGCTCAGAAGAACCCTAGGAAGAAGAATACTTCTGATGTAATAAATAGGATTATTCCGTACCGCAGGCCTTTTTGTACCGGGGGAGTGTGGTGGCCGAGGAATGTTCCTTCTCGGACGACGTCACGTCATCATTGATATATGGTTAAGAGTATTAGAGCAAGGCCTAGTGATAGAAGTGTGAGGGAGTGGTAGTGGAATCAGATTGCTAGGCCGGAGGTTGTTAGGAAGGCGGCGGCTGCCCCTGTTAAAGGTCAGGGGCTGGGGTCTACTATGTGGTATGCATGTGCTTGGTGGGCCATTATACGGATTCTTGTAAATATAGGCTTACTAGTAAGACGAATACGTAGGCTTGAATTACTGCAACGGCGAGTTCTAGTACTGACAGTAGAAGTAGCAGGATTACTGTGAGGGCTGATACGGTTGGCATGATGAAGAATATGTGGAATGCAGCTGTGCTGATTAGTTGAATAAGAAGGTGGCCTGCTGTTAGGTTGGCTGTTAGTCGCACACCTAGTGCAATTGGGCGGATAAATAGGCTAATAGTTTCGATAATAATTAGAATAGGGATTAGTGGGCCTGGTGTGCCCACGGGTAGGAAATGGGCTAATGTGTGTGTTAGTTGGTGTCGTACTCCGATTAAGACGGTGGCGAGTCATAGTGGAACTGCAAATCCCATATTTATGGACAGTTGGGTGGTTGGGGTAAAAGTGTATGGTAAAATTCCTAGTAGGTTTAAGGTAATTAGGAAAATTAGGAGGGATGCTAATAGTAGTGCTCATTTATGTCCGGCTTTGTTGATTGGTAGAAATAACTGATGCGTGAATTGTCGGATGAATCATGCTTGAAGGGTTAATAAGCGGTTGTTTGAGCACCGGCTTTTTGGAGCCGGAAATAAGACTCATGGTAGGGTTAGGGCTAGGGCAACTAGCGGGATCCCTAGATAGGTGGTTAGTGAAAATTGGTCGAAAAAGCTTAGTGTCATGGTCAGGTTCAGGGTGTTGAGGCGTATTCTTTGGCGGCTCGTGGAGCTGGCTCGCTTAGAAAGTTGTGTTGTATAACTTTTTGTGGGATGACAGTTAGAAAAACTAGTCATGAAAAAATGAGAAGTAGAAATCAAGGGGCTGGGTTGAGCTGTGGCATGTCACTAGGGGTGGTTGGTAGTCACCAATCTTTAGCTTAAAAGGCTAACGCTGTTCCTTATTTAGCTTCTTAGTGAGGCGTCTTCTAGTATAGAGGTAGATCAGTCTTCGAAGTGTTTTAGTGGGACTGCTTCAACAACGATTGGTATGAAGCTGTGGTTTGCACCACAAATTTCGGAGCATTGTCCGTAATAAACCCCAGGCCGGGAGGCGATGAATGTGGCTTGGTTGAGGCGTCCTGGGACTGCGTCCATTTTTACTCCTAGTGCTGGGACAGCTCAGGAGTGGAGAACGTCTTCAGCTGTAATTAAAACTCGTACTGGTGATTCGGTTGGAACAACTATTCGATGGTCTACTTCCAGTAGTCGGAATTGGCCTGGGGTGAGGTCTTGTGTTGGAATCATATATGAGTCGAAGGCTAGGTCTTTGTAGTCAGTGTATTCGTAGCTTCAATATCATTGATGGCCGATTGCTTTAACTGTTAGGTGGGGGTTGTTGATTTCGTCCATTAAGTAGAGGATTCGTAGAGAGGGGAGGGCGATGAGAATTAGGATGACTGCTGGGAGAATTGTTCATACGATTTCAATTTCTTGTGAGTCATGGGCATGTTTGTTGGTTAGTTTTGTTGATACTACGGCTACGATAATATAAAGAACGAAGCTGCTGATTAGGTAAATTACTATAAGTGCGTGGTCGTGGAAGTGAATGAGCTCTTCCATAACAGGGGATGCTGCGTCTTGGAGTCCTAATTGTGAGGGATGGGCCATTAGTTAAGACACGCAGGGATTTAACCTACAACTCCACCTTGACAAGGTGGTGTAATGGCTATTTTACTAGTGTCTTATAAGTTATGTAAGAAAGTGGCAGAATGGTTTTGCGGCTGGCTTGAAACCAGCATACGGGGGTTCGATTCCTTCCTTTCTCGATGTCCTGCTTGTACTTGTACAAAGGCTGGTTCTTCGAATGTGTGGTATGGGGGAGGGCAGCCGTGTAGTCATTCGGCGTTTGTTGTGGTTAGGTCTACTGACAGTACTTCTCGTTTGGCAGCGAAGGCTTCTCAGAGAATAAATAGGAACATGATTACAGCTACTAGGGAGATTAGAGAGCCAATTGATGAGACGGTGTTTCATAGGGTGTAGGCGTCTGGGTAGTCGGAGTATCGTCGGGGCATTCCTGCTAGCCCTAGGAAGTGTTGTGGGAAGAATGTGAGGTTTACCCCGATGAATATTACAGCAAAATGGATTTTAGTTCATGTGCTGTGTAATGTATATCCGGAGAATAGTGGGAATCAATGTACAAATCCTCCTATAATTGCAAATACAGCTCCCATGGACAGAACGTAGTGGAAGTGTGCAACTACATAGTATGTATCGTGCAGGACGATATCTAGGGAAGAGTTGGCTAGAATAATGCCGGTTAGGCCACCTACTGTAAATAAGAAGATGAAACCTAGGGCTCATAGGAATGGGGCTTCTCATTTGATTGAGCCGCCATATAGAGTAGCTAGTCAGCTAAATACTTTTACACCAGTTGGAATTGCGATAATTATTGTGGCTGATGTGAAGTAGGCTCGGGTGTCAACATCCATTCCTACTGTAAATATGTGGTGAGCCCATACGATAAATCCCAGAAGACCGATTGCTATTATTGCCCACACCATTCCTATATATCCAAAAGGTTCTTTTTTACCTGCATAGTAGGCGACAATATGAGAGATCATTCCGAAGCCTGGGAGAATTAGAATATATACCTCAGGGTGCCCGAAGAATCAGAATAGGTGTTGGTAGAGGATTGGGTCTCCTCCGCCTGCCGGGTCAAAGAATGTTGTATTTAAATTTCGATCTGTTAGTAGCATTGTAATTCCTGCGGCCAGAACTGGTAATGATAGTAGCAGAAGCACAGTGGTTACTAATAGGGCTCAGATGAATAATGGAGTTTGGTATTGGGAAATCGCTGGGGGTTTTATATTAATAATTGTGGTAATAAAGTTAATTGAGCCAAGGATAGAGGAAACTCCGGCTAGGTGGAGTGAGAAAATAGCTAGATCCACGGAGGCCCCAGCGTGGGCGAGGTTACCGGCTAGCGGTGGATAAACGGTTCATCCTGTCCCAACCCCGGCTTCTACACCAGAAGAGGCGAGTAGGAGAAGGAATGATGGTGGGAGAAGTCAGAAGCTTATGTTATTTATTCGTGGGAATGCTATATCAGGGGCGCCGAGCATGAGTGGAATTAATCAGTTGCCGAAGCCGCCGATCATAATTGGCATTACCATGAAGAAAATTATTACGAAGGCGTGTGCTGTGACGATAACATTATAAATCTGGTCATCCCCAAGTAGGGCTCCAGGTTGGTTTAGTTCCGCTCGGATGAGCAGGCTTAGTGCAGTGCCTACTATTCCGGCTCAGGCTCCGAATACTAGGTATAGGGTGCCGATGTCTTTGTGATTGGTTGAGAAAAATCAGCGAGTGATTGCCACGGGTAGGATGGCTGAAGGTTTAAGCGGTGGATTGTAGCTCCATGTATAGAGGTTTAATTCCTCTTCCTATCAAGTTCTGTGGTGTATGACACGTCGGATTGCAAATCCGAAGGTGCAGGCTTACCGCCTGCCGGGGCTTCCTCCCGCCTCGTTCCCCGGCGGCGGGAGGAAGGGTAGATGAAAGCTCGTTGGTTTGAGCGCTTAGCTGTTAACTAAGAGATTGTAGGATCAAGGCCTTCTCATCTAGTAAGGCCTTAGCTTAATTAAAGTGTCTGAGTTGCATTTAGAAGATGTGGGATAAAGTCCTGCAGGTCTTATCAGGGACTAGGAGATTTTAACTCCTGCTTAAAGCTTTGAAGGCTTTTGGTCTAATTATCCTAAGTCTCTAGGTTGTTATGGCCAGAATGGCTGGGGTGATTGGGAGGAGGGTTAGGGAGGCGGTGATTGTGATTGCTGTTGGGAGTGTTGTTTGGGTGGATTTGAATCGTCAGGGTGATGTTGCATTGTTGGTGTTTGGTGAGATTGTTAGGGTTATTGCGTAACATAGGCGTAGATAAAAAAATAGGCTGAGTAGGGCGCTTATTGCTATTACTGTTGCGGCGATGGGGAGGTCTTGTTTGGCCAGTTCTTGTAAAATTAGTCATTTTGGCATAAATCCTGTGAGGGGTGGGAGGCCTCCTAGGGAGAGTAATCCTAGTATTGCTAACGCAGTTAGGGCTGGGGTTTTGGTTCATGCTGTGGCTAGAGTGTTAATTTTAGTGGCGTACATGGTTTTGGCTGTTAAGAACATTGCTGATGTTATTAGAATATATATTGCTAGATTAAGTATGGTAAGGTTTGGTATAAAGTGTAGGATAATAATTATTCATCCTAGATGGGCGATTGATGAATATGCGAGGATTTTTCGTAGCTGAGTTTGGTTTAGGCCGCCTCAGCCGCCGATTAGGGCTGAGGTAATTCCTAGTGTAATTAGGAGGGCTGGGTTGGTGTTTGGGGCTATTTGATAAATTAGGGCGAATGGGGCTAGTTTTTGTCAGGTAGATAGGATTAGGCCTGTTGTTAAATCTAACCCTTGTAATACCTCTGGTAATCAAAAGTGTGCTGGGGCGAGTCCAATTTTTAGGGCTAGGGCAAGTATGATTGTGGTGGCTGGGAGGGGGTTTGGTATTTGTAGAATGTCTCACTGTCCGGATACTCATGCGTTTGTTGTGCTGGCAAATAGAATTATTGCGGCGGCTGTTGCTTGGGTTAGGAAGTATTTTGTAGCGGCTTCTACGGCTCGTGGGTGGTGTTGTTGAGCTATGAGCGGAATAATTGCTAATGTGTTGATTTCTAGTCCTATTCAGGCTAGGAGTCAGTGGGAGCTGGCGAATGTTAGGGTGGTGCCGATTCCTAGGCTTGAGATGAGGATGGTTAGTACATATGGGTTCATTAGCAAAGGAGGGGGTTTAACCCACATTCTCGGGGTATGGGCCCGAAAGCTTGTTTAGCTGACTTTACTAGGAAGTGGTGTATTGGAAGCACGAAGAGTTTTGATCTCTTAGGGAGGGGTTCGAATCCCCTTTTTCTAAGGAAGTGAGGGGACTTGAACCCCTATTTTCCACTCTATCAAAGTGGCCCTTTAGCATTCGGGCACACTTCCGTTTATGTCTGTGGTGGGATTCCTGCCATTGATAGTGGGAGTGCCAGGTGTCATAGGATTAGGGCTAGGGTTATTGGCAGGAAGTTTTTTCACACCAGGTGTATTAGTTGATCGTATCGAAATCGTGGGTATGAGGCACGCACCCATAGGAAGAGGATGGAGAGTAGTGCGGCTTTTGTTATTAGGTTGGTGGTGGTGAGTTCTGGGAGGAGGGGATTATGTGCGGCACCCAAGAATAGGATTGTTGAGAGGGTATTTATTAATAGAATATTGGCGTATTCTGCTAGGAAGAAGAGTGCGAATGGGCCGCCTGCATATTCTACATTGAATCCAGATACTAGTTCTGATTCTCCTTCTGTGAGGTCGAATGGGGCTCGGTTAGTTTCTGCTAGCGTTGAGATATATCATATGGCTGCTAGTGGTCAGCTTGGCGCTAGTAGTCAGATGGCTTCTTGTGTTACGTTAAATGTTTGAAGTGTGAATCCTCCTACAAAGATAATTGTTGAGAGGATGATGAGGCCTAGACTTACTTCGTATGAAATAGTTTGGGCTACTGCACGTAGGGCCCCGATTAGGGCGTATTTTGAATTTGAGGCTCATCCTGAGCCTAGGATGGAGTAGACTGCTAGGCTAGATAGGGCTAGGATGAATAGTACTCCGAGGTTTAGGTCGGTAATTGGGTATGGGATTGGCATTGGGATTCAGAGGGTTATGGCCAGGGTAAGGGCTAATATTGGTGTAGCTAGGAATAGGATTGGGGAGGATGCGTATGGTCGTACCGGCTCTTTAATAAAGAGTTTTACTCCATCGGCGATTGGTTGTAATAGGCCGTAGGGGCCTACGATGTTTGGTCCTTTTCGTAATTGTATGTAGCCTAGAACTTTCCGTTCTAACAGGGTTAGAAAGGCTACTGCTAATAAGACAGGAATGATGCATAGCAGGGGGTTAATAATTAGAGGTACTCATTCGTTCATTGTTTAAAAGCTGAGAAGAGGAGTTGAACCTCTGGGGGAAAGGGCTTAGGTCTTTTGCAATTACCAGGCTCTGCCATCTCAGCTAGCCCTTGTCTTGGGCTGTAGTTATATCTCCCTTTAATATTTTAGTTGTTTTCATTAATTAGGGGTGGGGCGTGCTTTGAACATTGGCCCTCCTCCTTCCGGCCCTTTCGTACTAGGAAGGGGAAATGCATAGATAGAAACCGACCTGGATTACTCCGGTCTGAACTCAGATCACGTAGGACTTTAATCGTTGAACAAACGAACCCTTGGTAGAATTTTCGCCACCAGGATGTCCTGATCCAACATCGAGGTCGTAAACCCTTTCGGCGATATGGGCTCTGAGAAAGGATTGCGCTGTTATCCCTGGGGTAACTTGGTTCGTTGATCAGGCTAGTGCCTGGATCATTATTGGTCAGAATTTTCTGTTGCTTAGAGTGGTAGCTCTTAGCTCTTAGGGATCAATTGAACTGGTCCCCTGCTTCCTCTTGGAGGCTTTTTTGTCCTCCATGGTCGCCCCAACCGAAGACAGATTCAATCATGAGTCGTTATGCTTGTTTAGCTTTTTATTTCCTGTTAGGGCGATTGGCTGTTAGGCACGGTTGATTGATTGGTCTTAAGCTCCACAGGGTCTTCTCGTCTTATGTTGTTATGCCCGCTTCTGCACGGGCAGATCAATTTCACAGACTTGAAGTAGGAGACAGGAGGGCCCTCGTGACACCTTTCATACGGGTCTTCATTTAAAAGACAAGTGATTACGCTACCTTAGCACGGTTAAAATACCGCGGCCGTTAAACTTATTGTCACTGGGCAGGTTGGACCTCTTATTTGTGTATTGCAAGAGGCCATGTTTTTGGTAAACAGGCGGGGCCCGTGGTTGCCGAGTTCCTTCTTTCTTCATTAGGTCTTTCCCTGTGTTGGCACTCCTGTGTTGGGTTAACGATTTTAAGTTGCAGGCTTTTCTTGGTTGTTGTTTAGTCTGCTATACCCTCTTTGATTGGGCTCTTTATTTGTCAGTGGTGTGTCCGATCTGACTTACACGTGTGCCGGGAGGGGGGCGTGTCCCCCTGTTACTGATTCTAGCATTATTTCTTCTATGTTAACATAGAGTGGCTTAGTATTATTGGAGGAGTTGGAGTTTATATCAGGATAATTGGTTTTGTTTCTGCCCGAGCTTCAACGCTTTCTGTTCAGGTGGCTGCTCTTAAGCCCACTGTAGCGGTAAACCTTATTTAGTTTGATCCTTATCCATCTGTTAAGATTGTGTTCTTTTCTAAAGGAGCTGTACCTCCTTTGGCTAACTTCTTTGCCTTCTTATGTTCTTGTTGATTCTTATCATGTTGATCTGAGAATGGCAGTAAGTTGAACTTATATCCATTTCCTAAGCAACCAGCTATCACTAAGTTCGTTAGGTTTGTCACCTCTACTCGAAGATCTTCCCACTCTTTTGCCACAGAGACGGGTTGGCTCTAATATGCTGTCTTGGAGTAGCTCACTTAGTTTCGGGGGGTCAGACTGCAGGGCTCTTTGCCTGATTGTTCTGGCTAGATCATGATGCAAAAGGTACGAGGGTTAGTCTCTGCTTTTTTGTGCTTTGGTGGGCTGTTTCATATCTCTTTCAGCTTTCCCTTGCGGTACTTTTTCTATTGCTCGATTTTCCTTTTCTGTCGCACATACTTGGGAGGTAGAATGGTTTAGTTTGTGTTTTTTGAACTGTTTGTGGTTATGTATTCATGTGCACTTGGGCGGGTGGTGTGGCTAGCTCTATGGCTCAGTGCGACCCGACTTGCACGGGTATCGTCTCAGTGTAAGTGAGGTGCTTAGGCTTTCTTAGCTACGCTCTGGTTGTTCCAAGTGCACCTTCCGGTACACTTACCGTGTTACGACTTGTCTCCACTGAGATAGCCAATATTATATTATTTAATTTTGGGGTGGTGATTATTTTCCTGCGAAAAATAATTGTAGTGGAGAGTGACGGGCGGTGTGTGCGCGCCCCAGGGCCGGCTTCAAAAGAACTCTCTGTTTTCTTTTTACTGCTAAATCCTCCTTTAAACGGCAAGTTTCATGGCGTTGTCCGTGGTGTTCTGTAGGCAGAAAATGTAGCCCATTTCTTCCCACTCCATGTGCTACACCTCGACCTGACGTTTTGGGTTGTGCCCATCTTGCTTACTGTTGATCCTTCACAGGGTGAGCTTACGACGGTGGTATATAGACTGAAGGGGCTAGGGGTGGTGAGGTTGAACGGGGATTGTCAGTTATAGAACAGGCTCCTCTAGGTGGGTGTGGGGCACCGCCAAGTCCGTTGGGTTTCGAGCAATGCGCTTGTAGTTCCCTGGCGGATGACATTTGTAGTTTATCATCAAGGTTTATGACTGGGCATAGTGGGGTATCTAATCCCAGTTTGTCTCCCAGCTGTCGTGTGGTCTAGGTGTGTTGTGTTAAAGCTACTTTCGTTTTGGGTCCTACGGCCCTCGATAGCGTATGACGGCTTTGAGGGGTTTTGGCTTTAGTTGTTTGTCGGCCTATAATCACGCTTTACGCCGTAGATGTCAACTTGGGTCTCTCGTATAACCGCGGTGGCTGGCACGAGTTTTACCGACCCTCTTAATTTTAACTAAATCAAGCTTTCGCTTATGTTTAATATTAATCACTGCTGAGTACCCTTGGGGGTGTGGCGTAGCAAGGCGTCTTGGGCTGCGTGTGCGTGCCTGATGCCCACTCCTCTATTCCGGCTGGGTGTTGAGGGCATTCTCACTGGGGTGCGGATACTTGCATGTGTAAGTTAAATTAAAGCTGATGTTAAAGCAGGGACCATACCTGTCTGCCTGTGGAGTCTTATTAGGGCTCATCTTAACATCTTCAGTGTTATGCTTTTATATAAGCTACACTGGC